GTCCCCGTAGCTTAAAAATGCTAAAGCGTGGCACTGAAGATGCCAAGATGGCTGCCGCACGCACCCAGGGACAAAAGACTTAGTCCTAACCTTACCGTTAATTTTTGCTAAATATATACATGCAAGTATCTGCGCCCCAGTGTAAATGCCCTTAATCTCTTATCAAGAAAAAAGGAGCGGGTATCAGGCACGCTTGAACTGTAGCCCAAGACGCCTTGCTCAGCCACACCCCCACGGGTACTCAGCAGTAATTAACATTAAGCAATAAGTGAAAACTTGACTTAGTTATAGCAACACCAGGGTTGGTAAATCTTGTGCCAGCCACCGCGGTCACACAAGAGACCCAAATTAACCGTATGCGGCGTAAAGAGTGGTACCATGCTATCTCAACAACTAAGACCAAAGCGCAACTAAGCTGTCATAAGCCCAAGATGTGCCTAAGACCCCCCTTAAAATGATCTTAGTGTCTTTGATTAATTTAACTCCACGAAAGCCAAGGTACAAACTGGGATTAGATACCCCACTATGCTTAGCCCTAAATCTTGATGCTCCACCGTACTAAAGCATCCGCCCGAGAACTACGAGCACAAACGCTTAAAACTCTAAGGACTTGGCGGTGCCCTAAACCCACCTAGAGGAGCCTGTTCTATAATCGATAACCCACGTTACACCCGACCGCCTCTTGCCAAAGCAGCCTACATACCGCCGTCGCCAGCTCACCTTCCCTGAGAGTCCAACAGTGAGCATAATAGCCTTAAACCCGCTAATAAGACAGGTCGAGGTATAGCCTATGGGGCGGAAGAAATGGGCTACATTTTCTAAAATAGAAAACTCACGGAAGGGGGCATGAAACCGGCCCCCCGAAGGCGGATTTAGTAGTAAAGTGGGACGATGTAAGCCCCCTTTAAGCCGGCCCTGGGGCACGTACATACCGCCCGTCACCCTCCTCACAAGCTACAACTTCGCAATACTTAATACAACTTCCAGCTGAAGATGAGGTAAGTCGTAACAAGGTAAGTGTACCGGAAGGTGCACTTAGCATACCAAGACGTAGCTAAAAACTAAAGCATTCAGCTTACACCTGAAAGATATCTGCCACCCATCAGGTCGTCTTGAAGCCAACTCTAGCCCAACCACATAACTAAAATGTCAATTAAAAATCTACTTAATTCCTAAAACTAAAACATTCTTTAAACTTAGTATGGGCGATAGAAAAGACATTTTGGCGCGATAGAGATTTCGTACCGTAAGGGAAAGGTGAAATAGTAATGAAAAACAAAGCAACAAATAGCAAAGATAAGCCCTTGTACCTTTTGCATCATGATTTAGCAAGAACAACCAAGCAAAACGAATTTAAGCTTGCCACCCCGAAACCCGAGCGAGCTACTTGCGAGCAGCTATTCATGAGCGAACCCGTCTCTGTTGCAAAAGAGTGGGATGACTTGCTAGTAGAGGTGAAAAGCCAACCGAGCCGGGTGATAGCTGGTTGCCTGTGAAATGAATCTAAGTTCTCTCTTGATTTTACTTTCCCGGATACAATTTTAACCCTAATGTAAACAAATCAAGATTAATTTAAAGGGGGTACAGCTCCTTTAAAAAAGAAAACAATCTCTGCTAGCGGATAACTACTCAACCCCCCCCAACCGTGGGCCTTCAAGCAGCCATCAACAAAGAGTGCGTCACAGCTCTACATACAAAAAATTTAAGAAACAAAACGAGTCCCTTTCCACTAACGGGCTAACCTATGTTAATAGGAGAATTAATGCTAAAATGAGTAACTAGGGATTTCCTCCCTCCCAAGCGCAAACTTACATCCTCACATTATTAACAGACCATAAACTAATATCCTAAGTCTAACAAGATTACAATATTAACCTCACTCTGTTACCCCGACTCAGGTGCGCCTGCTAGAAAGATTAAAATCTGTAAAAGGAACTAGGCAAATCCCAAGGCCCGACTGTTTACCAAAAACATAGCCTTCAGCCAACCAAGTATTGAAGGTGATGCCTGCCCAGTGACAAAATGTTTAACGGCCGCGGTATCCTAACCGTGCGAAGGTAGCGCAATCAATTGTCCCATAAATCGAGACTTGTATGAATGGCTAAACGAGGTCTTAACTGTCTCTTACAGATAATCAGTGAAATTGATCTCCCTGTTCAAAAGCAGGGATAACTCCATAAGACGAGAAGACCCTGTGGAACTTAAAAATCAACAGCCACTGCCTATAAACCTAAACCTAACAGGCCCACGACTACCAAAATGCTGGCTGACATTTTTCGGTTGGGGCGACCTTGGAGAAAAACAAACCCTCCAAAAATAGGACCACACCTCTTAACCAAGAACAACCCCTCAACGTACTAACAGTAACCAGACCCAATATAATTGATAAATGGACCAAGCTACCCCAGGGATAACAGCGCAATCTCCTCTAAGAGCTCACATCGACGAGGAGGTTTACGACCTCGATGTTGGATCAGGACATCCTAATGGTGCAACCGCTATTAAGGGTTCGTTTGTTCAACGATTAACAGTCCTACGTGATCTGAGTTCAGACCGGAGCAATCCAGGTCGGTTTCTATCTATGACGAACTTCTCCTAGTACGAAAGGACCGGAGAAGTGGGGCCAATACTACAAGCACGCCTCCTCTTTAAGTAATGAATTCAACTAAATTACTAAAAGACCTCCACCTCCTATATCCTAGAAAAGGATCAGCTAGCGTGGCAGAGCTCGGTAAATGCAAAAGGCTTAAGCCCTTTATCCAGAGGTTCAAATCCTCTCCCTAGCCCCAAAATATAGCCCATGACTAAATCCTCTACTCTAACCTACTTCGTCATGTCCCTATCCTATGCAATCCCAATTCTAATTGCAGTAGCCTTCCTGACACTCGTCGAACGTAAAGTCCTAAGCTACATGCAAGCTCGAAAAGGCCCAAACATTGTAGGCCCATTTGGACTACTACAGCCTGTAGCCGACGGAATTAAGCTATTTATCAAAGAACCGATTCGACCATCCACCTCCTCCCCAATCCTTTTCATTATAACCCCTATACTTGCCCTTCTCCTAGCAATTACCATCTGAATCCCCCTCCCATTGCCATTTTCCCTCACTGACCTAAATCTCGGCCTTTTATTTTTATTAGCTATGTCCAGCCTAGCAGTATACTCAATTTTATGATCAGGTTGAGCTTCAAACTCAAAATATGCCCTAATCGGGGCCCTACGAGCAGTAGCACAGACCATCTCTTACGAAGTGACATTAGCTATTATCCTCCTATCTGTAATTGTACTAAGCGGAAATTATACTCTAAACACCCTTGCCACCACCCAAGAGCCCTTGTACCTAATTTTCTCATCCTGACCTCTCGCGATAATATGATACATTTCAACACTTGCTGAAACAAATCGCGCACCATTTGATCTCACAGAGGGGGAATCAGAATTAGTATCGGGCTTCAATGTAGAATACGCTGCAGGCCCATTTGCCCTATTTTTCCTAGCTGAATACGCCAACATTATACTAATAAACACACTAACTGTCATTTTATTCCTAAATCCAAGCTGCCTAAACCCCCCACATGAACTATTCCCCATCATCCTAGCTACCAAAGTCTTACTCCTCTCCTCAGGCTTCTTATGAATTCGTGCCTCCTACCCACGATTTCGCTATGACCAACTCATACACCTCCTTTGAAAAAACTTCCTACCTTTAACATTAGCTCTATGTCTTTGACACACCAGCATACCAATCTGCTACGCAGGCCTCCCTCCTTACTTAAGGAAATGTGCCTGAACGTAAAGGGTCACTATGATAAAGTGAACATAGAGGTATACCAGTCCTCTCATTTCCTAAAAACCTTAGAAAAGTAGGAATCGAACCTACACAAAAGAGATCAAAACTCTCTATACTTCCTTTATATTATTTCCTAGTAAGGTCAGCTAATCAAGCTATCGGGCCCATACCCCGAAAATGATGGTTTAACCCCCTCCCTTACTAATGAACCCCCATGCAAAATTAATCTTCTACATAAGCTTACTTCTAGGAACAACCATTACAATTTCGAGCAATCATTGAATAATAGCCTGAACCGGCCTAGAAATCAACACCCTCGCTATCATTCCACTCATCTCAAAATCCCACCACCCCCGAGCTATCGAAGCCGCAATTAAATACTTCCTGGTACAAGCAGCTGCCTCAGCCCTAGTCCTATTCTCAAGTACAATTAATGCATGGCATACGGGACAGTGAGACATTACTCAACTAACCCATCCAACATCATGTCTCCTACTAACAACAGCAATTGCAATAAAACTCGGACTAGTCCCATTCCACTTTTGGTTCCCGGAAGTCCTCCAAGGATCAACCTTAACCACAGCCCTCCTATTATCAACAATAATAAAATTCCCACCAATCACCATCTTATTTTTAACATCCCACTCCCTCAACCCAACTCTGCTGACCGCTATAGCCATCGCCTCAGCAGGCTTAGGGGGCTGAATAGGCCTAAACCAAACACAAATTCGAAAAATCCTAGCCTTTTCCTCTATCTCCCACTTAGGTTGAATAACCATTATTATCATCTACAGCCCAAAACTCACCCTACTAACATTCTACCTATACTCACTAATGACAGCTACTGTATTCCTCAGCTTAGATACAATTAAAGTCTTAAAACTATCAACAATAATAACTTCCTGAACAAAGACACCCATACTAAACGCAACCCTCATATTAGCCCTCCTTTCACTAGCAGGCCTGCCACCACTTACAGGCTTTCTTCCAAAATGATTAATTATTCAAGAACTAACTAAACAAGAAATAACTGCGGTAGCTACAATCATCGCCATACTCTCCCTACTAGGACTATTCTTCTACCTTCGCCTCGCATACTACTCAACGATCACACTCCCACCAAATTCCACAAACCATATAAAACAATGACATACCAATAAGTCAACAAACCCCCTACTTGCCATCCTGGCCTCCTTATCAATCTCACTATTACCACTCTCCCCCATAATCCTCGCCACCATTTAGAAACTTAGGATAACCAAACCGAAGGCCTTCAAAGCCTTAAACAAGAGTTAAACCCTCTTAGTTTCTGCTAAGATCCGCAGGACACTACCCTGCATCCTCTGAATGCAACCCAGACACTTTAATTAAGCTAGGACCTTCTCTAGACAGATGGGCCTCGATCCCATAAAATTCTAATTAACAGCTAGATGCCTAAGCCAGCAGGCTTCTGTCTACCAGGCCCTGGTACACTTTTAATGCACATCGATGAGCTTGCAACTCAACATGAATTTCACCACAGGACCGATAAGAAGAGGAATTGAACCTCTGTAAAAAGGACTACAGCCTAACGCTTTAACACTCAGCCATCTTACCTGTGACTTTTATCAATCGATGACTATTCTCAACCAACCACAAAGATATCGGCACCCTATACCTAATCTTCGGTGCATGAGCTGGTATAGTTGGAACCGCCCTCAGCTTACTCATTCGGGCAGAACTAGGTCAACCTGGAACCCTTTTAGGGGATGACCAAATCTATAATGTCATTGTCACCGCCCATGCCTTCGTAATAATCTTCTTCATAGTAATACCAATCATAATCGGAGGCTTCGGAAATTGACTAGTTCCCCTTATAATTGGTGCCCCTGACATAGCATTCCCTCGCATGAACAACATAAGCTTCTGATTACTACCCCCATCATTCCTGCTGCTACTAGCATCATCTACAGTGGAAGCCGGAGCAGGCACAGGATGAACAGTATATCCTCCACTTGCTGGCAACCTAGCCCACGCCGGAGCTTCCGTAGACCTAGCCATCTTCTCCCTTCACCTAGCAGGTGTCTCCTCTATTCTAGGCGCTATTAATTTCATCACGACCGCCATTAATATAAAACCCCCAGCTCTTTCCCAATACCAAACACCCCTATTTGTATGATCAGTACTTATCACCGCCGTCCTGCTCTTACTGTCTCTTCCAGTCCTCGCTGCTGGTATTACTATACTACTAACAGACCGAAATCTAAATACCACATTCTTTGACCCTGCTGGAGGCGGAGACCCAGTCCTATACCAACACCTTTTCTGATTCTTCGGCCACCCAGAAGTCTACATCCTAATCCTACCAGGTTTCGGAATCATTTCTCATGTTGTAGCTTACTATGCAGGTAAAAAAGAACCATTCGGATACATGGGAATAGTATGAGCTATATTATCTATCGGCTTCTTAGGTTTTATCGTCTGAGCCCACCATATATTTACGGTAGGAATGGACGTAGATACCCGAGCATACTTCACATCTGCTACTATAATCATCGCCATTCCAACTGGCATTAAAGTATTCAGCTGACTAGCTACCCTGCACGGAGGAACCATCAAATGAGATCCCCCAATATTATGAGCCCTAGGCTTCATCTTCCTTTTTACCATTGGCGGGCTTACAGGAATTGTACTAGCAAACTCTTCACTCGATATCGCCCTGCATGATACATACTATGTAGTTGCCCACTTCCACTACGTTCTTTCAATGGGAGCCGTATTTGCCATTTTAGCAGGATTTACCCACTGATTCCCCCTATTCACAGGATACACACTACACACTACATGAACTAAAGCACACTTCGGAGTAATATTTACAGGCGTCAACCTAACCTTCTTCCCACAGCACTTCCTAGGTCTAGCTGGTATACCACGCCGATACTCCGACTACCCCGACGCATACACCCTATGAAACACCATATCCTCTATTGGCTCATTAATTTCAATAACTGCTGTGATCATGTTGATATTTATCATCTGAGAAGCTTTCACATCAAAACGCAAAGTTCTACAACCAGAACTAACCACCACTAACATTGAATGAATTCATGGCTGCCCCCCTCCATACCACACATTCGAAGAACCAGCCTTTGTCCAAGTCCAAGAAAGGAAGGAATCGAACCCTCACATGCTGGTTTCAAGCCAACCGCATCAAACCACTTATGCTTCTTTCTTATGAGATGTTAGTAAACCAATTACATAGTCTTGTCAAGCCTAAATCACAGGTGAAAACCCTGTACATCTCACATGGCCAACCACTCACAATTTGGTTTCCAAGACGCTTCGTCTCCCATCATAGAGGAACTTGTTGAATTCCACGACCACGCCCTAATGGTCGCACTAGCAATCTGTAGCTTAGTCCTTTACCTATTGGCACTCATGCTTATAGAAAAACTCTCCTCAAACACTGTTGACGCACAAGAAGTAGAACTAATTTGAACAATCCTACCAGCCATTGTACTCATCCTACTTGCCCTGCCATCTTTGCAAATCCTCTATATAATAGACGAAATCGATGAACCCGACCTCACCCTAAAAGCCATTGGACATCAATGGTACTGAAGCTATGAATACACAGACTTCAAAGACCTGTCATTCGATTCATACATAATCCCAACAACAGAACTTCCACTAGGGCACTTCCGACTTCTAGAAGTTGACCATCGAGTTGTAGTCCCTATAGAATCTCCTATTCGCATTATCGTTACCGCCAGCGACGTTCTCCACTCTTGAGCCGTCCCCACCCTTGGGGTAAAAACTGATGCAATCCCTGGACGGCTAAACCAAACCTCATTCATCACAACCCGACCAGGAATCTTTTACGGTCAGTGCTCAGAAATCTGTGGAGCTAACCACAGCTACATACCAATCGTAGTAGAATCAACCCCTCTTACCCACTTCGAGAATTGATCCTCACTACTATCATCCTAATCATTAAGAAGCTATGCATCAGCGCTAGCCTTTTAAGCTAGAAAAAGAGGATTCAACCATTCCTCCTTAATGGTATGCCCCAACTCAACCCCAATCCATGATTCTTCATCATATTAATATCATGATTAACCTACTCCCTAATTATCCAACCAAAAATTCTATCACTAACCCCCACCAACACTCCCTCTAATAAAACATCAACAACTACCAAAGCCACTTCCTGAGCCTGACCATGAACCTAAGCTTTTTCGACCAATTTACAAGCCCATGCCTACTAGGAATTCCACTGATCCTTCTATCAATACTATTCCCCGCCCTGCTACTCCCCACCCCTGACAACCGATGAATCACCAACCGTTTTGCCACCTTACAACTATGATTCTCCCACCTAATCACAAAACAACTAATAACACCCCTAAACAAAGCAGGGCACAAATGAGCCCTAATCCTAACATCCCTCATAATATTTCTCCTCCTAATCAACCTCCTAGGCCTACTACCATACACCTTCACACCCACTACTCAATTATCAATAAACATGGCCCTTGCCTTCCCACTCTGACTAGCCACCCTCCTCACAGGACTACGAAACCAACCCTCTGCCTCTCTAGGTCATCTTCTTCCAGAAGGCACTCCCACTCCACTAATCCCTGCCCTAATTATAATCGAAACTACCAGCCTCCTCATTCGTCCTCTAGCCCTAGGTGTCCGCCTTACAGCAAACCTCACAGCAGGTCACTTACTAATCCAACTTATTTCTACAGCTACCACCGCGCTACTTCCTCTTATCCCAGCTGTGTCCCTCCTAACCGCATCAATCTTGCTCCTTCTAACACTATTAGAAGTAGCCGTTGCAATAATCCAAGCCTACGTCTTCGTTCTTCTACTCAGCTTATACTTACAAGAAAACATCTAATGGCACACCAAGCACACTCCTACCACATAGTAGATCCAAGCCCTTGACCCATCTTCGGGGCCGCAGCCGCTTTACTCACTACCTCAGGTCTAATTATATGATTCCACTACAACTCACTACAACTACTAACCCTAGGCCTACTTTCAATAATACTAGTCATACTACAATGATGACGAGATATCGTACGAGAAGGCACATTCCAAGGCCACCACACCCCCACAGTACAAAAAGGTCTCCGATACGGAATAATTCTATTTATTACATCAGAAGCATTTTTCTTCCTAGGCTTTTTCTGAGCATTTTTCCACTCTAGCCTAGTTCCCACCCCAGAACTTGGTGGACAATGACCACCAATGGGAATCAAACCCCTCAACCCTCTAGAAGTACCTTTACTAAACACAGCAATCCTACTAGCCTCAGGTGTCACCGTAACATGAGCTCACCACAGCATCACAGAGGGTAACCGAAAACAAGCAATCCATGCACTAACCCTAACCATTCTACTAGGATTCTACTTCACAGCACTCCAAGCAATAGAATATTATGAAGCACCATTCTCAATTGCCGACGGCGTATACGGCTCAACCTTCTTCGTCGCTACAGGATTCCACGGACTACACGTAATCATTGGATCCTCCTTCTTATCAGTCTGCCTCCTACGCCTAATTAAATTCCACTTCACATCTAACCACCACTTTGGATTCGAAGCAGCAGCCTGATATTGACATTTCGTAGACGTTATTTGATTATTCCTCTACATAACCATCTACTGATGAGGATCTTGCTCTTCTAGTATATTAATTACAATTGACTTCCAATCTCTAGAATCTGGTGCAACCCCAGAGATGAGCAATAAACATAATCACATTCATGTTAACCCTGTCCCTTACCCTAAGCATTATCCTAACCACGCTAAACTTTTGACTCGCCCAAATAAACCCAGACTCAGAAAAACTATCTCCATACGAATGCGGATTTGACCCACTAGGATCAGCTCGACTCCCATTCTCAATCCGCTTCTTCCTCAGTAGCAATCCTATTCCTACTATTCGACTTAGAGATTGCGCTCCTACTTCCACTCCCATGAGCAACCCAACTCCCATCCCCCACTATAACCTTAACCTGAACCTCCACCATCATTGCCCTACTCACACTCGGATTGGTATATGAATGAGCACAAGGAGGCTTAGAATGAGCAGAATAAACAAAGAAAGTTAGTCTAACCAAGACAGTTGATTTCGGCTCAACAAATCATAGCCTAACCCTATGACTTTCTTTATGTCTCTCCTGCACCTAAGCTTTTACTCAGCTTTCACTTTAAGCAGCTTAGGACTAGCCTTCCATCGAACGCACCTAATTTCTGCTTTACTATGTTTAGAAAGCATAATACTATCAATATATATTGCCCTGTCACTCTGACCAGTAGAAAACCAAGCAACATCATTCACCCTAATACCCGTACTTATACTAGCATTTTCAGCCTGTGAAGCTGGCACAGGCTTAGCAATACTTGTAGCCTCCACACGAACCCACGGCTCCGACCACTTACACAACCTAAACCTCCTACAATGCTAAAAATCATCCTCCCAACTATCATATTATTACCAACAGCCCTCCTATCACCCCCTAAACATCTGTGAACAAACACCACTTCACATAGCCTATTAATCGCTACCATAAGCCTACAATGACTTATCCCAACATACTATCCATACAAAAACCTAACCCTATGAACTGGCATCGACCAAATCTCATCCCCCTTACTAGTTCTCTCTTGCTGACTACTTCCACTCATAATCCTAGCAAGCCAAAACCACCTACAAAACGAACCACTCACACGAAAACGAATCTTCATCATAACCCTCATCACAATTCAACCATTCATCATCCTAGCATTCTCAACTACGGAGTTAATACTATTCTACATTTCATTCGAAGCAACCCTAATCCCCACTTTAATCCTAATCACACGATGAGGAAATCAACCAGAACGCCTAAGCGCAGGTATCTATCTATTATTCTATACCCTAATCAGCTCCCTACCACTACTAGTCACAATTCTCCACCTACACACTCAAAACGGAACTCTCCACTTAATAATCCTAAACCTAACCCACCCCGCCCTCACCTCCTCTTGAACTGGCATCCTCTCAAGTTTAGCTCTACTGATAGCATTCATAGTAAAAGCCCCCCTATACGGCCTACACCTATGATTACCAAAAGCTCATGTCGAAGCCCCAATCGCCGGATCTATACTACTAGCTGCCCTCCTCCTAAAACTAGGTGGCTATGGTATCATACGACTTACCATATTCATAGCCCCCCTATCAAACAACCTACACTACCCTTTTTTAACACTTGCACTATGAGGGGCACTAATAACCAGCTCAATCTGCCTCCGACAAACCGACTTAAAATCTCTCATTGCTTACTCCTCCGTAAGCCACATGGGACTAGTCATCGCTGCATGCATAATTCAAACCCACTGATCCTTCTCGGGAGCAATAATCCTCATAATCTCCCACGGATTGACCTCTTCAATACTATTCTGCCTAGCCAACACAAACTACGAACGCACACACAGCCGAATCCTCCTTCTAACACGAGGGTTACAACCCCTACTACCACTAATAGCAACATGATGATTACTAGCAAATCTAACTAACATAGCACTACCACCAACTACTAACCTAATAGCAGAACTAACCATTATAATCACACTATTCAATTGATCCACCTTCACAATCATCCTCACCGGGGCCGCCACCCTACTGACTGCCTCATACACCTTATTCATACTATTAATAACTCAACGAGGAACACTCCCAAGCCACATTACATCAATCCAAAACTCCAATACACGAGAACACTTACTAATAACTTTACACATCATCCCCTTACTACTTCTCATCCTAAAACCTGAGCTAATCTCAGGAATCCCCTCATGCAAGTATAGTTTAATCCAAACATTAGATTGTGATTCTAAAAATAGAAGTTAAACCCTTCTTACCTGCCGAGGGGAGGTTCAACCAGCAAGAACTGCTAACTCTTGCATCTGAGCTTAAGACCTCAGCCCCCTTACTTTTAAAGGATAACAGTAATCCACTGGTCTTAGGAACCACCCATCTTGGTGCAAATCCAAGTAAAAGTAATGGAAACCGCACTACTACTAAACACCTCCATAGTCCTTACACTAACAGTCATCCTAACACCAGTCCTACTCCCCCTCTTATCAAAAACCTTCCAAAACTCCCCCACCATCATCACCCGCACCGTCAAAACTGCTTTCTTAATTAGCCTAGTACCAATAACCTTATTCTTGTACTCTGGAATAGAAAGCATCACCTCCCACTGAGAATGAAAATTCATCATAAACTTCAAAATCCCAATCAGCCTAAAAATAGACCAATACTCCATGATATTCTTTCCTATCGCATTATTCGTAACATGGTCCATCCTCCAATTCGCAACCTGATATATAGCCTCAGAACCCTACATCACAAAATTCTTTCACTACCTCCTAATATTTCTAATCGCCATGCTAACCCTAACCATTGCTAACAATTTATTTCTACTGTTCATCGGCTGAGAAGGGGTCGGAATCATGTCTTTCCTACTAATCGGTTGATGACAAGGGCGAGCAGAAGCCAACACAGCTGCCCTCCAAGCTGTCCTTTACAACCGAATCGGAGACATCGGCCTAATCCTAAGCATAGCATGATTAGCCTCAACCATAAACACATGAGAAATACAACAAGCCTTCGCCCCAACCCAAACCCCCACCCTCCCCCTACTAGGACTCATCCTAGCTGCAACAGGAAAATCCGCCCAATTCGGCCTCCACCCATGACTTCCAGCCGCCATAGAAGGTCCGACTCCAGTTTCCGCCCTACTACACTCAAGTACCATAGTAGTAGCCGGAATTTTTTTACTCATCCGTACCCACCAAATATTCACTAACAATGACATCGCCCTCACACTATGCCTATGCTTAGGAGCCCTATCCACACTATTTGCTGCTACATGTGCAATCACACAAAACGACATCAAAAAAATCATTGCCTTCTCCACATCCAGCCAATTAGGACTCATAATAGTGACCATTGGACTAAACCTCCCACAGCTAGCCTTTCTCCACATTTCAACACATGCCTTCTTTAAAGCCATACTATTCCTCTGCTCAGGGTCAATCATCCACAGCCTAAACGGAGAACAAGATATCCGAAAGATAGGAGGACTACAAAAAATACTCCCCACAACAACATCCTGCCTAACCATCGGAAACTTAGCCCTAATAGGAACCCCATTCCTGGCAGGATTCTACTCAAAAGACCTGATCATCGAAAGCATAAACACATCATACCTAAACACCTGAGCACTTCTCCTCACCCTCTTAGCCACATCATTCACCGCAACCTACACCATCCGCATAACATTACTAGTCCAAACAGGATTCACTCGGGTGCCCTCAATCACACCAATAAATGAAAACGACCCAGCAATTATCAATCCAATTACTCGCCTAGCCCTAGGTAGCATTATAGCTGGCCTACTCATCACATCCTTCATTATCCCCACAAAAACTCCCCCAATAACTATACCAACAATCACAAAAACCGCAGCCATTATCGTCACAGCCCTAGGTATTATCCTAGCCCTAGAACTCTCAAACATAACACACACTCTAACCCAACCTAAACAAAACACCCTAACAAACTTTTCCTTAACATTAGGATACTTCAACCCCCTAACCCATCGTCTCAGCTCTATAAATCTCTTAAACAGCGGACAAAAACTTGCCGCCCACCTAATCGACTTATCCTGATACAAAAAAATAGGACCCGAAGGACTTGCTGACCTTCAACTTATAGCCACTAAAACCTCAACTACCTTCCACAGCGGATTAATCAAAACCTACCTGGGATCATTCGCCCTATCGATCCTCCTCATCCTATCATCACATAGACCTCAAAACCAATGGCCCCAAACCTCCGAAAATCCCACCCTCTACTAAAAATCGTTAACAACTCCGTAATCGACCTCCCCGCCCCCTCAAACATCTCCGCTTGATGAAATTTTGGATCCCTCCTAGGCATCTGCCTTGTAACACAAATCCTAACTGGTCTCCTACTCGCTATACACTACACCGCAGATACAACCCTAGCCTTCTCATCCGTCGCTCACACATGTCGAAACGTACAATACGGCTGACTAATCCGCAACCTACATGCAAACGGAGCCTCATTCTTCTTCATCTGCATCTACCTTCACATCGGACGAGGCTTCTACTACGGCTCATACCTGTACAAAGAAACATGAAACACAGGGGTCATCCTACTCCTAACCCTAATAGCAACTGCTTTCGTAGGGTATGTCCTACCATGAGGACAAATATCCTTCTGAGGAGCTACAGTCATCACCAATTTATTCTCAGCAATCCCATACATCGGCCAAACCCTAGTAGAATGAGCATGAGGCGGATTCTCCGTAGACAACCCAACACTGACCCGATTCTTCGCCTTACACTTCCTACTACCATTCGCAATCGCAGGTCTTACCCTAATTCATCTCACCTTCCTTCACGAAACAGGCTCAAACAATCCACTCGGCATTGTATCAAACTGCGATAAAATTCCATTCCACCCTTACTTCTCCCTCAAAGACGTCCTAGGATTCATCATTATATTCCTATTCCTACTAACCCTCGCCCTATTCTCACCCAACCTGCTAGGAGACCCAGAAAACTTCACCCCAGCAAATCCCCTAGTTACACCTCCCCATATCAAACCCGAATGGTATTTCCTATTTGCATACGCCATCTTACGCTCAATCCCAAACAAACTGGGAGGGGTACTAGCCCTAGCAGCCTCTGTACTAGTCCTATTCTTAGCCCCGCTCCTCCACAAATCCAAACAACGTTCAATAACCTTTCGCCCTCTATCTCAACTCCTATTCTGAACCCTAGTCGCCAACCTCTTCATCCTAACCTGAGTAGGCAGCCAACCTGTAGAACACCCATTCATCATCATCGGACAACTAGCATCCTTCACCTACTTTACAATCCTCCTAATCCTATTCCCCATCACAGGAACCTTAGAAAACAAAATACTCAACTACTAAACACTCTAATAGTTTATAAAAAACATTGGTCTTGTAAACCAAAGACTGAAGACTATCCCCCTTCTTAGAGTTCACCCCACACAAATCAGAAAAAGAGGACTTAACCTCTATCTCCAACTCCCAAAGCTGGTATTTTATACTAAACTATTCTCTGACTCCCCCCTAAACCGCCCGAATAGCCCCACGAGACAACCCACGCACCAACTCTAACACCACAAACAAAGTCAACAACAACCCTCACCCAGCCACTAAAAACATCCCAACCCCATACGAATAAAACATAGCCACCCCACTAAAATCCAACCGCACCGAAAACATTCCCACACTATCAACAGTAACTACCCCAATCTTCCAGCATTCAACCAACCCACCAACAATCATACCAACAACCACCACCAAGACAAAACTAGCACCATATCCAACAACACGTCAATCCCCCCAGGCCTCAGGAAAAGGATCCGCCGCCAAGGACACAGAATAAACAAAAACCACCAACATTCCCCCCAAATACACTATAAACAGCACTAGCGATACAAAAGATACCCCCAAACTTAACAACCACCCACATCCTGCGACAGAAGCCAACACCAAACCAACTACCCCATAATATGGAGAAGGATTAGACGCAACGGCTAAACCTCCTAATACAAAACACAACCCCAATAAAAGAATAAAATAAGTCATAGCAGTTCTTGCTTGGCTTTTTTCCAAGATCTATGGCCTGAAAAACCATCGTTGTAAAACTTCAACCACAAGAACCATGCCCCCCCCCCCCCCCCCCGCGCCGCATGTAATTTTGGGTATTTTTTGCAGCTGACTATGTATTCCATTGCATACACCTGTCCCCCCCCATACTACATATCATCCATGTTCCAAATCCATTAACTTTCAACCGGGCTACCCACCCCCACACCCCTCTCCCGCCTCCAGTGGACAAACGAAGCAATGAACCTAGGAATATTCACACATCCTGTACTAAACCCATCAAATTGTTAGGATTATGCATAGAAAACCTCAATCGTGTACGGCAGTGCCTTAACACACACCATGAATGGTCTAATCACAAACAGTTCAAAATCTCTCGAACCACCTACAAGTCGTACCAGGTTATTTATTAATCGAGCTCCTCACGTGAAATCAGCAACCCGGCGTAGATAATGTCCTGCGTTACTAGCTTCAGGCCCATTCTTTCCCCCTAAACCCTAGCACAACTTGCTCTTTTGCGCCTCTGGTTCCTATGTCAGGGCCATAAATAGGTTAGTACTCATAACTTGCTCTTTACGAATACATCTGGTTGGCTATAGTTCACCATTTTAGTCCGTGATCGCGGCATTCCAAAATTCTTATACTTTTGGTTCCTTTTTTTTTTGGGGGTCTTCACAGGTGACCCACCCAGCGCAACGGGTAAATACAGTTCAAGACGTGAACATCTCGTGCGTGGCGGCCTATATTTTGGCTCTCAGGCGTTACTTAATGAGACGGTTTCAAGTGTTTGGGGAATCATATCCACACTGATGCACTTTGTTTTACATTTGGTTATGGCTCCCCCGCAAACTGCGTTCATGCCCTTATTTAATGAATGCTTGTGGGACATGATTTTTCAATTTTTCACTTCCTCTAACTTTCTTAACAACACTAGTAAATTCCAGCTAAACTTAGACTATATTTTCATTACGTATTTTATTTACACATCATTCCATACGTTGTTAGTACTAAAATTACATTAATATAACACCCATTAAACGTTTAACGTTCGTCCATTCGAGCAAAAACCACTAATTAATTAAAAGAAACCCTCCTACAAAAACAAACAAACAAACAAACAAACAAACAAACAAACAAACAAACAAACAAACAAACAAACAAACAAACAAACAAACAAACAAACAAACAAACAAACATTCCTAAACCC